TCAAAGAAAGAAAAATGGTATGGGTATAACATATACTATATTAATAAAAAAAATCAACTTAGTATTAGTAATAGTAATCTTTTTTTATCATTTCCAAGAAGTAAAGTAATTAAATTGATTGACTGGTTGATAGATGATCCAAAGAGTTCTATGGTATGTAAACTTCTTCGAATTTTGAAAAGAAATAGTAAACCTCATTAATTGAATTTGTAACACTTAAACCATGATATGAAATGAGTCGATAAAGCAAAAATCCGGTTTCTAAAATAATAAAACAAGTGGTAAGTGCCAAATCTGCGACTCGTCCGGGTCAAGATCTTATTATGTGTATATCTTGTTGAACAAGCACTATATCTATGTTCTTTCCTTTAGAAAGTAGGTATCCGCTTAATATTAATAACAGAACGGCGGCTTTCTCTTGTATTTGGAGAAAGAGGAAAACAAAAAGGGGGTCTGCTGTTCCCCGTTGTCCCTATATAATTTGTATAAGAGTCCGTTCGGCGAAATAGAGAATTTATAAAAAATCCGAAATATATTTCCTATCATCTACATTTCCTTTCGAAATATAAACATGGGAATTATTAAAATATCTCTTTGATTGACATTATTATCTTTAAAAACACTTTGCGGAACGATCTATAAAACAATTGATACAGTTTGATTCCTCATACTCAAAACTCAATTAGTTAAGTAGTATTTCTAGAGTCCACTTCTTCCCCATACTACAAGTGAAAGGGAAAATGTAAAGACTACCATTAAAGCAGCCCAAGCGAGACTTACAATATCCATGTGAATTATGTCCCCTATCTCTATAAATATGAAGGAATTATTCCATTATTGTTCACTAATACTAATAATAGTAAAATCAATGATAGAGAGTCAAAAAGGGATTCTTATTTCGGACTATTAATTAAATTTAATGAAGCAATTCAATAAATCCACATACATATAACAAATTCCTATACGATTTTTAACAGCCTATTCCACTCTTGACCGGCGGAAAAGAGGTTCTTTTTGAGCTTTTTTTTTCTAAAAAAGCCAATTACCCAATCGAATATTAATCAAATACCTGAATACTCAGAGACTCCTTTGAGTGTGTATACAAAATATATTCCGCTTTTTCACAATTCCTAATTACGAACTAGTTAGATATCGCCTTCGGCTCTCTAATCGAATTCAAGGCTCAGTCAGTAACCACTACTTAGTATAATCTTCCCTTGAATCCTAGACACAAGGATTTACAGAACTTGAACTTTTGAGAACCCCAGATGCTTAGAATCGAGTAAGTACATATCAAGAGACAAGGGTCTCTCCTTCGGCTGGGGAATAATTAGGTGAGTTATAGGTTCTATCAGTTGATAAGGAATTTCGGGTCTTTTTTTTTTTCATTAGAATCAGGCGACACCCAGATTCGAACTGGGGACCAAGGAGTTGCAGTCCTCCGCCTTACCGCTCGGCCATGCCGCCAAAATGATACAAAATAGATGCAAATATGACCTCTTTGGGATGGATTACTGATTTTTTTTATTGTACTTGCATTTTGAATCCCTTTTCCCTACTTAATTCCCTTCACTACTAAAAAAATCTTTCCTCTTTTTAGGATCCATACTTTTGAAAATATATATAGGCTTTCAGTCACAAAAGTAAAAATTAATGAGAAATTGAACCTTTAACTATAACTATTGACTTGACTGCGAATTTATGAACAACTCTTAGATTTTGATTTCAAATTAGGGTTCCCTAATGGCATAAGAAAATCCAAATGATAACTAATCAGTATTGCGTCTTTTCAATAAAAAAGAATCGTTATTATTTCTCCGCTTTTCTTTTTCTCAGTCTCAAATTCCATTATAGCAACAATCATGAGTATATGCAACCCCTGAAACCAGAACAGAAATTACACAGACAATCGAGTATCTTAATATATGATATATAGGTATCTGCTTGTGTTTAAGTTTACTATAAATAAATTAATAAAAAGAACCCGCTTTACACTCGTATTTTTCGAATTCTATGAAATAGTACTAAATAGGTAAAAATATCTTTTTTCTCTGCAAATCTTTTTTTCACAATACAATAGACAGGGCAAAAAGGGTTAAGTAACAAAAAAAAAAATCAACTCTATATTGTTTCTGATTATTCTGTCTTTATCTCGTCGAAGGGATCAAATCTTGCATCTGTTTTTTTGGTATCCAATCGAATAGGAATATGTAATATCATAATAATGGTAGAAATAGAACGAAGGGATATTCTCTACAAAATTCTATACTATACAAAATTCTATACTATAAATAAATCGAATTAAGCGTTAAGCCACATAATTTTTTTTTTCCAAGAATGTTTTATCAATTCCTTTCCTTTTGTATCTATTCTGTTGCAAATTTCAATTTGAGTAGAAAATTTTCTTTATTCTCCGTTCATACGGATTTCATACATTCCATATCATTCATATATGGAGTTTTTGTGTCAAATTTTATGTGATTTAGTAAACAGAATATAA